AGCTATTGTTCTTGAGAAATGACCCGGTTTGGCCCATTCCTCGAAAGAAGTTTTGACGGGATCCTTATCCACCAAAATTTTTACTTTTGGTTCCGGCGAACGAATAATCATTGAGTCCTCCTCTTTCCGGACAACACATACAAAGAGACCCGCCAACAGTCAAATAATTAGTAAACCTTTGAGAGATACTTCGATAATTAGTTTGTTGCTCTTCTATTTTTCTATCTCCCATTTATCTATTTTCTTTAGTTCTTTACTAGAGCAATTATGATCTGGAAGTCGATCCGGGGCAAGTGTTCGGATCTAGTATGACATAGTCATGAGGCGCTCAACGGACCTTTTGAATCTCATAAAACCCTTTTGTAGCTTTAGATTGATACAAAAAGGATCTTTTTGTACAACCGGATGATATGAATTACTCTATTCCAAATCACGTGAGCAGCCATTGCTAAGAAACATCCTGGTATATATGGTATATATTTCTATTTGAATTTAAATAAATTCGACTAATTGAGTTGTTAATTTAGATATTTAATTTAGCTTTCTTTAGAGTTAATTGAAATTTGTTTTAAGAAAATTTGAATAAAAAAAAAAGAAAGAAGTCTATTTTGGACTCTATCCCTTATTTTATCCTTACGAAATATCCGATGAAATAGAATGCTTAGAGGGGATATAATGAAATTCTTTGATTGGCTCTTTCCACAAAGCAAAGGAAGGGTCCCCCTTTTTTTATTTGACCGATGAGGCCAAAAAACAATTAATTCTAACAAATCAAATAGATAGATAATATTCTAAACTAAATAATAGAATCGAATTAATAAACTAAATAAATAAATGAACCCTTCTTTTATTCGAAACGCCTCGTGATCTTCAACCAGTTATGTGCTTCAATATAATTACCAGGAGTAAGGGCTATAGCCTGTTTCCAATACTCAGCGGCTTGCTCAAACCAAGCCTCCGCAATTTCAGAATCTCCCTGGCGAATGGCCTGTTCTCCCCGGTCGGAATAGGTGGATTAATTCCTTCCCTTAGAACCGTACTTGAGAGTTTCCTACCTCATACGGCTCGTCAATTCTTTGGGTGTCCCGTTCCGTATCTAACGAATGGGATTTATCATGGATCTATCCCATTTTGCGGGTTAACCAAAGAGGTTCATTACATGAGTTTTAAACTGAAATTTGGATTCCATTTGAATTAATAATCCGTTTTATTTCGTTTTATCTTTTTTCCCACCTTCAGAAGAAAAATTCCCCCTATCGTTAGAATTTTCTGAAAGGTAACTATCTCGGTTTCGTATAGAAAATATAGAATCTTTGAAAAAGACTTTCCTTCCTAAGAAAGAAAATACTTACTATCTTTGGGATCTGATCCTACACCGCTGCTCAAGACTTTAGTGGATCAACTCTATTACATAAGCGGATTCCTAATTTTTATCTCACATCATGAGATAAGTATATCTACCATCATGACATAGCAGTTATTATTGTATCGGCCACAAACCCCGCCAATTGATCTTTACGGTGCTTCTTCTACCAATTGGATCCTTTTTTTATCCATAGAATAAAGTAGCTGGGTCTATCTATTTCTTCATATTTCAACTTCTATGAAGTTTCTTTCTTTGCTACAGCTGATAAAAATCGTTGTTTTACACGATGCATATGTAGAAAGCTTTTTTTGTTTTTTTCTCACTTCTATAGTGAAGATAGTCGCACGTAATGGCAGATCACGGCCATATTATTAAAAGCTTGTGGTAAGAACGGATTTCGTTCTAGTGCTCGAAAATAATATTCCAAAGCTTTCGTATGTTCTCCATTACTTGTATGGATAAGACCTATATTATAAAGTATATAACTTCGATCATAGGGATCGATTTCTAGTCGCATAGCTTCATAATAATTCTGTAAAGCTTCCGCATAATTTCCTTCGGATTGGGCTGACATCCGTTACGGTCGCCATTCAATTAAAAGAATCTCCGTTCCAGAACCGTACGTGAGATTTTCATCTCATACGGCTCCTCCCTTCTGTGCATAAGGAGAATAATACATGAAATCCAAAAAGATAAAAATAGTCTCATTATGGACTGAGCGGGGCTAGTGTTTTTACAAGAAATCTCTAGCCAACCTTCCTGCAAGAGATCTTTTCTTAACATCAAGTGTGTTGGGACTAGATAGAAATGAGAACTCCAACAATTTCTTTGTTTTCAACGCCTCCTAATTTCCAGGAATTAGTCACTTCAACAGCCTTCGGTGGTTATATTGGTATCCAAATACGAACGAGATGGATGTTTGTTGTCCCAACCATTCTTTTAGTCCCGAGCCCAATAAGGAGAGGGGTAATTTCGAACAAGGTTTTCGTGTTGTTGATTCCTAGGTGTAGTGCTTTTCCCTTATGCTGTCCATTGGTACTAGTGGAGTAGGATTGCCCCATAATACAGAACCTCTAGGTGTAACCTTTCGCTCAATACTAGAATCAAAAGTTGAACCATAGCATCTGAGGTTGC